GCTCAAGTAAATTCCCATTCCCCGCTTTTTTTGGAAAAAATGGAAGATTTTCCTTTTCCTATATCCGAACTAATGAAAGTTTTTTTTAATATTAGAGATGAGGTGGGTAAAGAGTCAGAATTTGAAATTTTAGAAAAACAATTGGAAATAAAAAAATACTACCAGGAACAAGCAATAGAATTCTGGGAGAAGATTCCATATGGACAAAAATCCAGAAGTGTTCTGTTACTAGCTCAATTCATTTTTAGAAGATATATTAACTTACCCTTATTGATAATAGCTAAGAATATTGGCCGTATTTTATTACGGCAATCTCCGGAATGGTATGAGGATTTCCAAGATTGGAATAGAGAAATTTATCTAAAATGCAGCTATAATGGTGTTCAATTCTCCAAAACACAATTTCCTAAAAATTGGTTAAAAGAAGGTTTTCAGATAAAAATCCTATATCCTTTTCATTTGAAACCTTGGCACAGATCTAAGCTACGACTCTCTGATAGAGATCTAAAAAAACAAGATGATTTTGATTCTTGTTTTTTAACAGTTTTGGGAATGGAAACAGAATATCCTTGTGGTCCTCCTCGGAAAACACCTTCCTTTTTTGAACCCATTTTTAATGATATAGACTATAAAGTCGAAATCAGAAAATTGAATTTTAGAGTTCGAAGAGTTTTAAAAAAAATAACAAAGAAAAAAGAAAAAGCATTTTTATTTGTAAAACAAATAATAAAAGAACTTTTAAAAGCAAACACAATTCCATTATTTATACCGAGAGAAATATATGAATCAAGTGAAACTCAAACGGAAAAGGATTCTATAATAAGCAATCAAATAATTCATGACTCTCTTAGTCAAATTCGATCTACAGGTTGGACAAATTATTCACAAGCAGCAGAAGAAATGAAAAATAGGATTGATAGAAGAAGCACAATCAGAAATCAAATAGAAATAATGAAAAAAGAGAAAAAAAAAGTAATGCCAAGAATCAAAACAAGTCCTAACAAAAAAAATAAAAATAATAATGGAGAATCACCCCCAAAAATTTGGAAAATATTTAAAATACAAAATATTCAATTAATAGTTAAATTTTTCATTGAAAAAATATACATAGATATCTTTCTATGTATCATTAATATGCGCAGAATCGCTCTACAACTTTTTATCCAATCAACAAAAAAAATTCTTGATAAATACATTTACAATAATGAAACAAATCAAGAAAGGATTAATAAAAGAAATCAAGAAAGGATTAATAAAAAAAAACAAAATAAAATTGACTTTATTTCGCCTATGACTATAAAAAGGGCTTTTGATAATCTTATAAATAGTAAGCGGAAGTCACATATTTTTTTTGATTTATCTTACTTGTCACAAAAATATGTATTTTTAAAATTATCACAAACCCAAGTTATTAACTTCAATAAGTTAAGATGCATTCTTCAATATAATGGACCGTCTTTTTTTCTTAAGACTGAAATAAAGGATTTTTTTGGAAGACAGGGAATATTTCATTCCGAATTAAGACATAAGAAACTTCCAAATTATCAAATGAATCCATGGAAAAACTGGTTAAGAGGTCATTATCAATACAATTTATCTGAGATTACATGGTCTAAATTAGTCCCACAAAAATGGCGAAATGGAATCAATCAATGCCATACGTCTCAAAATAAAGATTTAAACAAATGGGATTCCTATGAAAAAGACCAATTACTTTATTACAAAAAAAAACAAAATTCGAAAGTATATTTATTACCAAATAAAGAAGAGAATTTTCAAAAGAACTATAGATATGATCTTTTATCATATAAATATATTCATTCTGAAACTAAGAAGAACTCCTCTATTTATAGATCATCATTAGAAGCAAATAAGAACCCAGAAAATTCTACCAGAAATAAAGAAAAATTTTTTAACATACTCAAGAATATTCCTATCAAGAATTATCTAGGAAAAAGTGATATCATATATATGAAAAAAAATATAGATAGAAAATATTTGGGTTGGAAAATTAATACAAATATTAAGGTTCAACCTAATAAGGACCAAATAATGGATAAAATTCATAATAACGGTCTTTTTTATCTTCCGCTTGATTCAAACTCGGAAATAAACTACAAAAGGGTCTTTTTTGATTGGATGGGAATGTTTTTTGATTGGATGGGAATGAATGAAAAAATCTTAATCTTAAATCGCCTCATATCGAATCCGAAAGTTTTTTTCTTCCCAGAGTTTGTGATACTTTATCATAAATATAAAGAGAAACCTTGGTTTATCCCAAGCAAATTACTTCTTTTTAATTTAAATATAAACCCAAATTTTAGTGAAAATAAAAACATCAACGGAAAGCAAGAGGAGGATGAGTATTCTTTTGGAAAGCAAGAGGAGGATAAGGATTTTTTAAAAAAGCAAGAGGAGGATTTTTTAAATTTTAACCCATCAAATTCAAAACAATATTTTGAATTAAAGAATCAAAACAATATTGAAGAATATTTTTTAG